AGAAACTATTTCCGAAGGGGGAGGGGCTAACCAGAAACAGGGGACCGAAGAAAATACTTCTTCTTACCTTTTTTCGGAGGAAGAGGTGGATCCGAGCAAAATGGACGAAACAGAAAAGCTACGAGTGACTGGAAAGAAAAAAAAAAAAAGAAAGGGCGAACTCCACTTTGGTTTTAAAGAGACATACTCTAAAAATAGACCGGTTTATGAAACTTCTTATCCGGATGGGAATCAAGAAAGTTCGAAGTTAGAAATATTAAAAAAAAAAGAAGATAAATATTTATTATGGATTGAAAAACCTCTTGTGACACTTCTTTTTGATTCTAAACGATGGAATCGACCTTTGCGATATATAAAAAATGACCGGGTTGAAAATGCTATAAAAAATGAAATGTCACAATATTTTTTTTATACATGTCAAAGTGATGGAAAAGAAAAAATATCTTTTACGTATCCACCCAGTTTAGCAACTTTTGGGGAAATGATACAAAAAAAAATATATTTTTTCACACCAGAAAAATGGTTTTCTGATGAATTGTATACTGATTGGAGTTTTATCAATGAACTAAAAAGAAGAAATTTTAGTAAAGAGTTTATAAAAAGAGTCGAATCTTTAGATAAGGAATCTTTTGATCTGGGCATACTTGAAAAAAGGACTCGATTCTCTAATAATGAAACTAAAAGAGAATACTTGCCTAAACTATATGATCCTTTCTTGCATGGACCCTACCGCGGAAGAATCAAAAAATGGGGTTCTCCTTTAAGCATAAATCAAACTTATAAAAAAAAAAACACAGATCCATTTTGGATAAATAAGATTCATGCTCTACTTCTTACTACTGATTATCACGAACTTGAACAGACACTAGATACACTCAATATAAAATCATTAGCAACAGAAAAAGAACTCTCTTTATTGACATTGACAGAAGATGAACAGGGAAATATCGATTCCGAGGATCGAGTCAAAATTTTGAAATTTTTATTCAATATAGTTATAACTAATCCCAACAATCAAACAATTAGAAAAAAATCTATTGGAATAAAAGAAATAAGTAAAAAAGTTCCTCGATGGTCATACAAATTAATCGACGATTTAGAACAACAGGAGGGCGAAAACGAGGAAAATGTAACAGCAGAGCATGAAATTCGTTCAAGAAAATCCAAGCGCGTCGTGATTTTTACTAATAACCAGGCAAACGCCGATACTTATACTAATACCAAGGATGCTAATGATCCTGATCAAACAGACGAAGTGGCTTTGATACGCTATTCGCAACAATCGGATTTTCGGCGCGACATAATAAAAGGTTCCATGCGTGCCCAAAGGCGTAAAACAATTACTTGGGAGCTGTTTCAAGCAAATGTACATTCCCCCCTTTTTTTGGACAGAGTAGACAAACCACTCTTTTTTTCTTTTGATATTTCTGGACCGCTGAAACGAATATCTCGAAATTGGATATGTAAAAACAAAGAATCAAAAATTTATGATTATACAGAAAAAAAGATCGAGAAAAAAGACGAGGCCAAAAGAGAAAAATACAAAAGAGAAGAGAAAATGAGGATAGAAATAGCAGAAGCTTGGGATAGTCTTTTACTTGCTCAAGTAATAAGGGGCTCCGTGTTAATAACCCAATCAATTCTTAGAAAATATATTATATTACCTTCACTGATAATAGTTAAAAACATTGCCCGTATGTTATTATTTCAATTTCCTGAGTGGTCTGAGGATTTAACGGATTGGAATCGAGAAATGCATGTTAAATGCACTTATAATGGTGTTCAATTATCCGAAACAGAATTTCCAAAAAACTGGTTAACAGACGGTATTCAGATAAAGATCCTATTTCCTTTTTGCCTGAAACCTTGGCACAGATTTAAACTACAACCCTCTCATAAAGATCCAATGAAAAAAAAGAAAGGTCAAAAGAATGATTTTTGCTTTTTAACAGTTTGGGGAATGGAAACTGAACTACCTTTCGGCTCTCCTCGAAAACGGCGTTCGTTTTTTGAGCCTATTTTTAAAGAACTAAAAAAAAAAATAAAAAAATGGAAAACGAAATGTTTTATAGCTTTAACAATTTTAAAAGAAAAAACTAAATTGTTTCGAAAAGCTTCAAAAGAAACAAAAAAATGGATCACTCAAAGCATTCTATTTCTAAAGGGACTAATAAAAGAACTTTCAAAAATAAATCCAATTCCATTTTTTGGGTTGAGAGAACCATATGAATTGGGCGAAACTAAAAAGGATTCGATAATCAGTAATAAGATGATTCACAAATCATCCCTTCAAATTCAATCTATGGCGTGGACAAATTATTCATTAACAGAAAAAAAAATAAAAGATCTGACTAAGAGAACAAACACAATCAAAAATCAAATACAAAAAATTCTAATTATAAAAGAGAAGAAAAACGAATTTATAACTCAAGAAATAAATAGTAGTTCTAACAAAATAAGTTATCAGGATAAAATAGTAGAATCAGCAAAAAAATTTTGGCAAATAGTAAAAAGAAGAAATATTCGATTAATCCGGAAATTCAATTTTTTTATAAAATTTTTCATTGAAAAGATATACATGGATATTCTTCTATATATCATTAATATTCCAAGAACCAATACCCAACTTTTTCTTGAATCAACAAAAAAAATGATTGAGAACTTCATTCACAATAATGAAGCAAATCAAGAAAGAATTAATAAAACAACTAAAAATACAACTCATTTTATTTCAACTATAAAAACCTCACTTTCTTCACTTTCTAATATTAGTATTAGAAATAAAAATGAAAAAGCTTTTTGTGACTTATCCTCCCTCTCACAAGCATATGTATTTTACAAATTATCACAAACCCAAGTTATTAGTTTTTATAAATTCAAACCTATCCTTCAATATCATGGAACATCTCTTTTTCTTAAAAATGAAATAAAAAATTATTTTGAAGAACAGGGAGTATCTCATTCCAGATTAAGACATCATTATGGGTTAAGACAGAAAATCGTTTGGCATTCTGGAATGAATGAATGGAAAAACTGGTTAAGGAGTCGTTATCAATACGATTTAGTTCAGAATAGATGGCTAAAATTAGTACCAAGACAATGGCGAAATAGAGTCAATCAACACTATCTGGCTCAAAATAAAGATTTAACAAAATGGGATTCAGATGAAAAAGAAAGATTAATTCATTACGAAAAAAAAAATGATTTTCAAGCGAACTCATTATTGACTCAAGAATATAAACTGAATCAAGAACAAAAATATAAAAAATCTAATTTTAAAAAAAACTATGGATATGATTTTTTATCATATAAATCTATTAATTATCAAGATAAGAGGGACCCGTATGCTTATAGATCACCATTCCAAGTAAATAAGAGGGAAGAGAGTTCTTATCATTACAACATGGATAAACAAAATTTTTTTGATACATTGAGGGATATCCCTATCCATAATTATCTAGGAGAAGGCGATATCCTAGATGCTATGGGGAATTTTTCGCACAGAAAGTTTTTTAATTGGAGAATTCTTCATTTTTGTCTTAGAAATAAGGTCGATATTGAGTCCTGGGTCGATACCAGTACAAAGAGTAACAAAAATATTAAGACTGTGGTTAAGAATTATCAACTAATTGATAAAATGGACCTTTTTTATTTCACAATTTATCAAGATCAAGAAAGCAACCCATCCAATAAAAAAGGAAGCCATTTTGATTGGATGGGACTGAATGAAGAAATACTAAGTCATCCTATACCGAATCTAGAACTTTGGTTCTTCCCAGAATTTGTGCTGCTATATAATGCATATAAGGTTAAACCATGGATCATACCAATAAAATTACTTCTTTTCAATTTTAATGGAAATAGGAACATTAATAAAAATATTATTGAAAATAAAAAAAGGGACTCCCTTATAGCACCAAACGAAAAACAAATTATTGGATTAGAGAATCGAAATCAAGAAGAAAAAGAACCCATAGGTGAAGGGGGTCTTGTATCAGATGCACAAAAACAAGGAAATTTTAAATCCGTTCTCTCAAACCAAGAAAAAGATGTTGAAGAAGATTATGATAAATCAGACAAAAAAAAACGTAGAAAGAAAAAGCAATACAAGAGCAACACGGAAGCAGAGCTTGATTTCTTCCTAAAAAGGTATTTGCGTTTTCAATTGAGATGGGATGATTCTTTAAATCAAAGAATAATCAATAATATCAAAGTATATTGCCTCCTGCTTAGACTGATAAATCCAAACGAAATTGTTATATCCTCTATTCAACGGGGAGAAATGAATCTGGATATTTTGATGATTCAGAAGGATTTAACTCTTAGAGAACTAATGAAAAAAGGAATATTGATTATCGATCCAGTTCGTCTGTCGGTAAAAAATGATGGACAATTTATTCTATATCAAACTATAAGTATTTTGTTGGTTCATAAAAATAAACACCAAATTAATCAAAGATACCAAGAAAAAAACTATATTGATAAAAATCATTTTTATGAATTTATTGCAAGACATCAAAAAATGACTGAAAATAAAGACAAAAATCATTATGATTTGTTTGTTCCTGAAAATATTTTATCCCTTAACCACCGGCGAGAATTGCGAATTCGAATTTCTTTCAATTCAAGGGATAAAAATGGTATGCATAGAAATGCAGTATTTTTAAATAATGTAAAAAACTGTGGTCAAGTTTTGACTAAAAATAAACATCTTGGTAGTGATAAAAAGAAACTAATTAAATTAAAGTTCTTTCTTTGGCCCAATTATCGATTAGAAGATTTAGCTTGTATGAATCGATATTGGTTTAATACTAATAACGGCAGTCGTTTCAGTATGATAAGGATCCGTATGTATCCGCGTCTGAAAATTCGTTAATGGTCCATTTTAATGGTACATTTTCCCCTATATTATGTATGTATCGTGCCGGGTATATGAAAACAAATAGATGGTCACAAGGATTGTCTTACATTTTATTCTGATACACGATACTAATTTAATGACATACATATCAATTAGATCGACAAATGAATCAACAAAATCCTCTTATTTGAACTCTCAAATTTTCTCTTTTGTAGAAATCTCTCACTCTTTTGTATCCCTATACGAATCAAATCGAAACCCGGATTGATTAATTTTATTTGAAAAAAAAATGATAAAGTTCATAACGAACTTAAAATCATCGTGTATATCAAAATGACTGGTATTATTATTACTGATCCGTAAAATTCACATTCAAAAAAAGGGGGAAATTTTTTGGTTTTATGGTAAAAAATTCATTCATCTCAGTTATTTTTCAAGAAAAAAAAGAAGAAAACAGGGGGTCTGTTGAATTTCAAATAGTTAGTTTCACCAATAAGATACGAAGACTTACTTCACATTTGGAATTGCACAAAAAAGACTATTTATCTCAGAGAGGTCTACGTAAAATTCTAGGAAAACGTCAACGACTGCTATCTTATTTATCAAAGACAAATAAAATACGTTATAAAGAATTAATTGGTGAGTTGGATATTCGGGAATCAAAAAATCGTTAATTTGCAAATTTTGAATTAGTCGATTTATTAGATTTTCATTTTGATGTACTTGTTTTCGTTTTCAACAATTCATGTAAGAATGAATCGAGGAAAAACTTATGAATCTATCAGCTACAGAAAAAGACCTTATGATAGTCAATATGGGACCTCACCACCCATCAATGCATGGTGTTCTTCGTCTCATCGTTACTCTAGATGGTGAAGATGTTGTTGACTGTGAACCAATATTAGGTTATTTACACAGAGGAATGGAAAAAATTGCGGAAAACCGAACAATTATACAATATTTGCCGTATGTAACGCGTTGGGATTATTTAGCCACTATGTTCACGGAAGCAATAACCGTAAATGGACCAGAACAGTTGGGGAATATTCAAGTCCCTAAAAGGGCCAGCTATATCAGAGTAATTATGTTGGAGTTGAGTCGTATAGCTTCTCATCTATTATGGCTTGGACCTTTTATGGCAGATATTGGTGCACAGACCCCCTTTTTCTATATTTTCAGAGAAAGAGAATTAGTATATGATCTATTCGAAGCTGCCACCGGTATGAGAATGATGCATAATTATTTTCGTATCGGAGGAGTGGCGGCCGATCTACCTTACGGCTGGATAGATAAATGTTTGGATTTCTGTGATTATTTTTTAACAGGAATTGTTGAATATCAAAAACTTATTACGCGAAATCCTATTTTTTTAGAACGAGTTGAAGGGATAGGCGTTATTGGTGGAGAAGAAGCAATAAATTGGGGTTTATCCGGCCCAATGCTACGAGCATCTGGAATCAAATGGGATCTTCGGAAAGTTGATCATTATGAGTGTTACGACGAATTTGATTGGGAAATCCAGTGGCAAAAAGAAGGAGATTCATTAGCTCGTTATTTAGTCCGAATCAGTGAAATGACGGAATCTATAAAAATAATTCAACAGGCCCTGGAAGGAATTCCGGGTGGTCCCTATGAGAATTTAGAAATCCGATGCTTTGATCGAGAAAGGGATCCAGAATGGAATGATTTTGAATATCGATTCATTAGTAAAAAACCTTCTCCCACATTTGAATTACCGAGACAAGAACTTTATGCGAGAATGGAAGCCCCAAAGGGAGAATTAGGAATTTTTCTGATAGGGGATCAAAGCGGTTTTCCTTGGAGATGGAAAATTCGCCCGCCGGGTTTTATCAATTTGCAAATTCTTCCTCAGTTAGTTAAAAGAATGAAATTGGCTGATATTATGACGATACTAGGTAGCATAGATATCATTATGGGAGAAGTGGATCGTTGAAATGATAATTTATACGACAGAAGTAGAAGATATCAATTCCTTTTACACATTGGAATCTTTAAAAGAGGTCTATGGGATCATATGGATGTTGGTCCCTATTTTGACTCTTGTTTTGGGAATCACAATAGGTGTACTAGTAATTGTATGGTTAGAAAGAGAAATATCTGCAGCAATACAACAACGTATTGGGCCTGAATACGCCGGTCCTTTGGGCATTCTTCAAGCGCTAGCAGATGGAACAAAACTGCTTTTCAAAGAAAATATTCTTCCATCTAGAGGCAATACTCGTTTATTTAGTATTGGACCGGCTATAGCAGTCATATCAATTTTACTAAGTTTTTCAGTAATTCCTTTTAGCTCTCGCCTTATTTTAGCCGATCTCAATATCGGTATTTTTTTATGGATTGCCATTTCAAGTATTGCTCCCGTTGGACTTCTTATGTCAGGATACGGATCAAATAATAAATATTCCTTTTTAGGTGGTCTGCGAGCTGCTGCTCAATCGATTAGTTATGAAATACCATTAACTCTATGTGTTTTATCAATATCTCTACGTGCGATTCGTTGAAATAGAAACTTTTATTTTACCTATTCCTTTCGTTCTAGAAAATAAGTTGAGTTGATAAACTAAATTAGATAGTTATATATGAGTGAAAGAAAGCAGCTTATAAATTCGCAGTAAATTAAACAAAAAAATGGAATCTCATTTCCTATGTACAAGAGGTAAGTGGAAGAAAACGTAAGCGGAAGAAGTCTTTACCCCAAGACGGGTTGATTAGTCAATCTAGCTTGAAGCGGTCTCAAAAGATCAACCGTATAGAGTTTTCGCTATCCTTTGTATGGATTCCCATACATGTATTGCTAAACAAACGGGGGATTGAACAAAAAACGAGTGGATGGTTAGGAACACCAAAATACATAAAGGATTGGTAATGGAGATTATGTAAATTATATAAAAAGAGACTTCTGGATAACATAAGAAAGAATACTAATTGGGGCTTTAAATTCGTAGAAATGACTAGGCAGTACTCCCCATGATTCCGGTCCAGAGTATCCTCCTATCTGCCGATTAAAGTAATGACTATCAGGAACGAAATAATCCTTTACTATTTTTTAGTTTAAGCCCCATTCGTGGTTTTATCAGATCCGAAAGCAGAATAGGAACGAAAAAGAAACAATAAAGAATAAAAAAGAAATCTTTTTTTTTTCTTTCTTTCATAGATATAGAGAGATCTAATCCGTGTCATGATTTATGAGCTAATGGAATGTTTCATTTTTTTCGTAATAGAAAACAATGGGTTGAAATATCTATTGATATTCTACAAGAAGTATTTTATTGAAGGCTTAAGTTATTACTCAACTTGAAATTATGAACGGGCGAGATCAATTCAGAAGCACTTATTTTATATTCTTCAGAATATAGCAGACAGAATTCCATTGGTATAATTTTGGACCTTCCAATCTATATTTTTCTCTATCTATTCTACAACCATACGAAGATAAATAATACTGATTCGGTCCTAAAATTTATTTGTGACCCACGAGGAGCCGTATGAGGTGAAAATCTCATGTACGGTTTTGGACTAGCGATGTAAACAGTGATGTTATCATCGACTATAATTATCTAACAGTTCAAGTACAGTTGATATAGTTGAGGCGCAATCAAAATATGGTTTTTGGGGATGGAATTTGTGGCGTCAGCCAATAGGGTTTATCGTTTTTCTAATTTCTTCTCTAGCAGAATGTGAGAGATTACCTTTTGATTTACCAGAAGCGGAGGAAGAATTAGTAGCAGGGTATCAAACCGAATATTCAGGTATCAAATTTGGTTTATTTTACGTTGCTTCCTATCTAAATCTATTACTTTCTTCGTTATTTGTAACAGTTCTTTACTTGGGGGGTTGGAATATTTCCATTCCGTATGTATTCGTCCCTGAGCTATTTGAAATAAATAAAATAAATGGAATCATTGGAACGACAATTGGTATCTTTATTACATTAGCTAAAACTTATTTGTTTTTGTTTATTTCTATCGCAACACGATGGACTTTACCTAGGTTAAGAATGGACCAATTATTAAATCTCGGGTGGAAATTTCTTTTACCCATTTCTCTGGGTAATCTATTATTAACAACTTCTTTCCAACTTCTTTCACTGTAAAGAAAAAAAGAATATGAGATTCATGACTTGGTTCAAACAAGAGAAAGAAACAAACATAAAATTATTCATAGATATTCACGATATGTTCTCTATGGTAACTGGGTTCATGAATTATGGCCACCAAACAGTCCGAGCAGCAAGGTACATTGGTCAAGGTTTCATGATTACCTTATCCCACGCAAATCGTTTACCCGTAACTATTCAATATCCTTATGAAAAATTAATCACATCAGAGCGTTTCCGCGGACGAATCCATTTTGAATTTGATAAATGCATTGCTTGTGAAGTATGTGTTCGTGTATGCCCTATAGATCTACCCGTTGTTGATTGGAAATTTGAAACGGATATTCGAAAAAAACGATTGCTTAATTACAGTATTGATTTCGGAATTTGTATATTTTGTGGTAACTGCGTTGAGTATTGTCCAACAAATTGCTTATCAATGACTGAAGAATATGAACTTTCTACTTACGACCGTCACGAATTGAATTATAATCAAATTGCTTTGGGCCGTTTACCAATGTCAGTAATTGACGATTATACAATTCGAACAATTTTGAATTCAATTCAAAGAAAAACTCAGTAAGTAAACCATTAAAGTAAAGAGAAATTTCCCATTCATTCTTTTAAGGTTCCGTTTTGGTTTAAGTTAAAAGACTGGTTGGTTTGAATTAAAAAAAGAATGAGGCCTTTGGTCAATAAATAAAAATTCAATTACAAATTAACTGGTTGATAAGAATTTCGGATTCCTTTTTATTGAAAATAAAACTATATTAATATATTCGTAATTATTTCGAAATATATAGTTTCAAAAAACAAAATACCCTTTTCTTTTGAACAAACAAAAAAGAATCAAAAACGAAACTGTCCAATAATTGTGCTTAGAGCAATTCACGCCTAATAGATTAGGATTTTATTCAATTAGGAACGTATCATAAAAAAAAAATTCCTGGTCGGGTCAATAAGATCATGAAAAGCATTTCGATTTATTTATCTCTTATTTTACACAGAATGGATTTGCCTGGACCAATACACGATTTTCTTTTAGTTTTTCTGGGATCGGGTCTTATATTAGGAGGCCTGGGAGTGGTATTACTTACCAATCCAATTTATTCTGCCTTTTCATTGGGATTGGTTCTTGTTTGTATATCCTTATTTTATATTCTCTCAAATTCTCATTTTGTAGCTGCTGCCCAGCTCCTTATTTATGTGGGAGCCATAAATGTTTTAATCCTATTTGCTGTGATGTTCATGAATGGTTCAGAATATTATAAAGATTTTAATCTGTGGACCATTGGGAATGGCCTTACTTCGTTGGTTTGTACAAGTATTCTTGTTTCGCTAATTACTACTATATTAGATACATCATGGTACGGGATTATTTGGACTACAAGATCAAATCAAATTATAGAACAAGATTTGATAAGTAATAGTCAACAAATTGGAATTCATTTAGCAACCGATTTTTTTCTTCCATTTGAATTCATTTCAATAATTCTTTTAGTTGCTTTGATAGGTGCAATTGCTGTGGCTCGTCAGTAATAAATCTTTCTAACTAGGAATAGCAAGCAATCAAAATGAAACCTTTTTCTGTTTTTTCTGTCTTATCGCATCCATTTTCTTTGAATTCTATTTGAATATTGCTCGTGTATAAAATAGAAATTCGTTTATTCGATATATTTCCAATAGATTCTTTTTTTTTGTTATACTCTAGTCAATCAAATCTGTTGAATTATTGTTCATATTAATAATGAATCGAAATTGATAAGGAGTTGGTCAATGATGCTCGAACATATACTTGTTTTGAGTGCCTATTTATTTTCTATCGGTATTTATGGATTGATCACGAGTCGAAATATGGTTAGGGCCCTTATGTGTCTTGAACTTATACTGAATGCGGTTAATATAAATTTTGTAACATTTTCTGATTTTTTTGATAGTCGGCAATTAAAAGGAAATATTTTCTCAATTTTTGTTATAGCTATTGCAGCCGCTGAAGCAGCTATTGGATCAGCTATTGTGTCCTCGATTTATCGTAACAGAAAATCAACGCGTATCAATCAATCAACTTTGTTGAATAAGTAATATTAATAATATTAAATTATAAGATTCACCAATTTGAATTAGCATGTACAATATGTTGGAATCTACATCATGTTTTCGAAAACGTAAGAAATCAAAGTATCTTGGTCCTTTCTTATGAGTTGATCCCGAAGGAAATTGATTAGAAAATTTCTGGTAAATCGTTGATTCATCTGGTGTTTAACTATATTTATTTACAAGTTTACTAGATTGAAATTTTATGATGTTCAAAAATTTATCGATCCCATGTCACATTCAGTAAAAATTTATGATACATGTATTGGGTGTACTCAATGTGTCCGAGCCTGCCCCACCGATGTGTTAGAAATGATACCTTGGGATGGATGTAAAGCTAAGCAAATTGCTTCCGCTCCAAGAACAGAAGATTGTGTTGGTTGTAAGAGATGTGAATCCGCTTGTCCAACGGATTTCTTGAGCGTTCGAGTTTATTTATGGCATGAAACAACTCGAAGTATGGGTCTAGCTTATTGATACGGTCCAGAAAACCCTAGTTGAATACATTTTGAATCCATTTGATTTTTTTTACTGAAAAAACCCGTGCTCAAAAAGTTTTTTTTTGAGCACGGGTTTTTCTGGTCCAAGTGTATCTTGTCTTTACCACGAATTATTTTCCTTGGTTAACAATAATTGTATTTTTACCAATATCTGCAGGTTCTTTACTTTTCTTTCTTCCTCATAAAGGAAATAAGCTAATTAAGTGGTATACAATATGTATATGCATTTTCGAACTCCTTCTAACAACCTATGCATTTTGTTATCATTTCCGATTGGACGATCCATTAATCCAGCTGGCGGAAGATTATAAATGGATCAATTTTTTTGATTTTTACTGGAGATTGGGAATAGATGGACTTTCTATAGGGCCCATTTTACTGACAGGATTTATCACCACTTTAGCGACTTTGGCGGCTTGGCCAGTTACTCGAGATTCGCGATTATTTCATTTCCTGATGCTAGCAATGTACAGTGGTCAAATAGGATCATTTTCTTCTCGAGACCTTTTACTTTTTTTCATCATGTGGGAGTTCGAATTAATTCCCGTTTATCTACTTCTATCCATGTGGGGGGGAAAGAAACGTCTGTACTCGGCTACAAAATTTATTTTGTACACTGCAGGGGGTTCCGTTTTTCTATTAATAGGAGTTTTGGGTCTCGGTTTATACGGTTCTAATGAACCAACATTAAATTTTGAAACATTAGCTAATCAATCATATCCTGTCGCACTGGAAATAATATTCTATATTGGATTTCTTATTGCTTTTGCTGTCAAATCGCCGATTATACCCTTACATACGTGGTTACCGGATACCCACGGGGAGGCCCATTACAGTACTTGTATGCTTCTAGCCGGAATTTTATTAAAAATGGGAGCATATGGATTAGTTCGGATCAATATGGAATTATTACCCCATGCGCATTCCATATTTTCTCCCTGGTTGATAATAGTGGGTACAATGCAAATAATTTATGCAGCTTCAACATCTCTTGGTCAACGGAATTTAAAAAAAAGAATAGCCTATTCCTCCGTATCTCATATGGGTTTCATAATTATAGGAATTGGTTCGATAACTGATACGGGACTCAACGGAGCTATTTTACAAATAATATCTCATGGCTTTATCGGTGCTGCACTTTTTTTCTTGGCAGGAACGAGTTATGATAGAATGCGTCTTGTTTATCTCGACGAAATGGGCGGAATGGCCGTTTCGATTCCCAAAATATTTACGATGTTCAGTATCTTATCCATGGCTTCTCTTGCATTACCGGGCATGAGTGGTTTTGTTGCAGAATTGATAGTCTTTTTTGGAATAATTACCAGCCAAAAATATTTTTTAATGCCAAAAATACTAATTACTTTCGTAATGGCAATTGGAATGATATTAACTCCTATTTATTCATTATCTATGTCACGTCAAATGTTCTATGGATACAAGCTATTTAATGCTCCAAGTTCTGATTTTTTTGATTCTGGACCACGAGAGTTATTTGTTTCGATCTCTATCTTTCTACCAGTACTAGGTATTGGTATTTATCCGGATTTCGTCCTCTCATTATCAGGTGAGAAGGTCGAAACTATTCTATATAATTATTTTTATAGATAGTTTTCATGAATAAAAAAAATAAAAAAGGAATCCTATGGTTTTTAAAATTGGTCGTTGTACAATGAAAAAGAAAAAAAAGAAGTCTTTTTTCTTCTCTTAAGTTTAAGTTAAGTAAAAAAGGTAAAAGCATTAAATTGAATTTTAATCAGACATCTTTGGCTTTTGTTAGAACCTTTTGAATCAAGTAGTGGAGCGATTCAAAAGGTTCTTGACAGCTTACAATAAGTTTTCTTATACTTATATATAATATATACGCCGTCCTGCGTCCTGTGTTAGTATTTGTTAGGCCTAGCCTCTTTATTCAATTCAATTAGATGTTAATTTAATGTAAATGAACCATAACTATGTAAACCTATTCCTAATAGATTGACCCCAAAATAGCATATCCAAATTATAAGAAATCCCATAGAAGCCACAAGTGCGGAATTTACACCTTCCAAATTTGTATTTGTTCGGGTATGGAAATAAATCGCGAATACGGTCCAAGTAATAAACGCCCAAGTTTCCTTTGGGTCCCAATTCCAATATGATCCCCACGCCTCATTAGCCCATACGGCTCCCGAAAGAATTCCTATGGTTAAAAAGATAAACCCGAGACTAATAATACGATAACTCCAACGATCCAATTGTTGAGTCAATTGATATCTGTAATAATTTTTAGAAGAAAGAAAATAAGTGTTTAGTAAAACATTGCTTCTTTCATTCATGTATTGGATTTTCCCAAACGAAAATGCAAAATTATTGTTTTCACCAATAATCTTTATGGCCTTTCGAAATGTAATGACTAGAAGAGCTACTGATAATAATGATCCACATAAAAGAGCTGCATAGCCTAATACCATCATACTTACGTGCATCATTAACCACTGGGATTGGAGAGCAGGTGCTAATATTGCGGATTGATGCATTTTGGTTAAAAGACCCGAAGTGGCAAAGCCTTGGGTAAAAATAGCACTTGGTGCGGTTATTGCACTTAAATTATTTTTGCGCTTTTTAAATTTTAAATAGGAAACCATATGAATAAGGGAGAAACCCCATGAAAGAAAGATTAATGATTCATATAAATCACTTAATGGGAAATGTCCTGAATAAATCCAACGAGTGACTAATAATCCTGTTATACAGAAAAAGGTGACTATCATGCCCTTTTCTGATGAATCATATAGTCCTACGACTTCATCTACTAATAAGAATAAGGTTAAAAAATGAATTGTAATTACAATTGAAACGACTGAAAAAGATATATGAGTTAATATATGCTCTAAAGTTGAAAAAATCATAAAAATTATGAAAAAAGCCTGGGTTTCTCGATTTTATGGAATGGAAATCAGGAATGAAATTCATTTTCATTATAGGACTTATTCTATCTCTTTTAGAAGATACTATGCCGCCACTCGGACTCGAACCGAGATGCTCTAGCACTGCTTCCTAAGAGCAGCGTGTCTACCGATTTCACCATAGCGGCTTGCTCGAAATCATAATAACCCATTTTTTAGTCAATCGTCGAGATTGAAGGTGAAGGGGTCAATTCAATGTAAAATGTCAAATTTGTTAGGAAGCATTTAATTTTTATTGATAAATAACAACTCGTTGAAATAGCAATTTGAAGGTTCAAAAGGAATCTTTAGTATTTATTGTATCATTTTATTTATTTAATTATCCTTTCTATTTAATTAGGTCGTCAATAGAGATTTTTTAGTTTGTGTTTTCCTAAAAGAGAACTCCTTTATTGTAACTAAACTAACTAGTTGTAACTTCAATTCATAGATAAAATTCAACAAAACAAAAAAGGGTTCTTTATCATTTTCATTTTTTAACGATTCATTTCTCATTCTTTTGTATGATTTTTATGAATCTATAAAAAAATGCTTATTAATTGACTGAATAAATGAATGAAAAAATATGATTTTTAGAGATCACAATTTCAGCACCACCCCCAACAATTTCAAAAGATTTAGGTCATTTTTGTATTAATCGTTAGCATTTTGCGTTTGTTTTAAGGATTTATCAAACCAACTAGATATTGGGTTGTACCCGTTACGTTATATAAAAAGCGTTTCGATTCCTGTCATAATTGTACCATACTTCAAAAAAGTATTTCGAATTTTGAATTCTAAAAATATGTCTTGATTTATTTTCTTACATTTTCTTATACAAACATAGGATTTCTTTAGATCACTTCAAATTGATACATTATTTGTATATCCACTAAATTAGAAAAGGGGTTTTCTCCATTGGGTTGAAAACAGGGGAAGGAGATATAGTAATTCAGAGAAATAATGATTCATAAAGTTACAAAATTGAAACTAAATGGGTTAGTTTCGACAACCCAGTTAAAGCTCTTATATATGTGCTCCGCGATCCGCTATAGTATAAATAGAAAAAAAATTATTATTCTATTATTTAATTATTATAAATTGAATATTATAAAAATAACAAATTATTATAACCCTAACATAACAAATACAAATGGGCGATGGGGAAAATAAGAATCCCCCCCCCCGGAAATGAAAAAAAAGATATTCAAAAATTCAAAAAAGTAAAACCTTTGTATCTTATTTGAGTTAAACCAATTCAGATTACTCCAAATTTATTTGGCGTACAAAAAAACTTTTTGAATTCCCCGTAGAAAGAGATTTGGCTAATGAAAAAGCTTTCAAGGACGCCCAATATCCTTTCTTTTTCCAAACATTTTTTCGAATACGCTTTTTTGATGTAGAAGTACGTTTTTTTGGAACTGCCATTCAAAAAAAAGTTATTCAGTGCTATAGTTGGATGTCAAAGACATCTATTTTTAAAACGAAACGATCGGTCTTTTGATGTCATTATTTATCTATTCCTATAGATTTTATAAATTATAATTATATATATACTACAATACAAATTGCATAAAAAAATGAATAGAGATGGGAAAATCGCATAAAATGCTTCTATTCTAGAACAAAAAAACAATATGATATAACCCTTTTTTATTTTTATTCCATACACTATCCAGAAAAAAAAAAAGAAGAATTTGTATTTAATTTATTGGTACCTTTCTTTTTTATATCTCCATTCAAATCTATAGGATAGATTAGGATCTATATCTATTATGATATATAAATCGAATTGATGAAATCAAAAAAACGAAAAAAAAAGTCTTTCGTTTTCTATCTCCGCCCAGTTTTTTGTTGTCTTACATTTATAATTTATACATCTCCATTTATACATGAAAACTACATCAAAATAAAAAGTGTAAAACCCATTTTATCTACCTATGCAAACTTGAATTTGATTTTTTTTCCATAAATTGGTAATTGGTCAAGCTCGAAGAGAGGTTATGCCCAATTTTCATTTTCAACCAAATTCGAATGAGACTCGTAGTTAATCTGTTAAAGGATACATAATTTTGAAAAAAAAAAGAATATTTTATTATATTAATAGTCATTTTTCTTTTAATTATATGTAAATAGAAAGAAAATATCGGATAGTCTTTCCTCCAAGAAAAGGTTCATTTATTGTAGTGGAAGACAATCAATCAGTTCCGCGATGAAAATGAACTAGTTAATAAGTTCGAATAAACAAACTAAAATAATTCGTTTTTCTTTTAAGTTCTAGGACATCCTCTGATTTATATCATACTTTTTTGGGGGGAATTCTTTGTATTTTTGATCGATGTATCTAACTTATTGTAAATAGAAATTATTGTAATATGTAATAATAAATAATAATTGATATTTTCAGAAAAATATTACTATAATGAAAAAAAGAATTCTTTTGTTTTTCATTATAGTAACTCGGCGAGATCATTTGATTACTTCTAACTTCGAAATTTGAATATTTTTGAAATAGTTGTGAAAGATTAAAAAATTAAGAATAGAAAATTCCAGTTAACTTTGTAATCTCTCGATTTTTTTATTGCTCCTTTTCAATCAAAAGAGATAAGAGCCGGTGAATCAGAAACGATTAATTAAGAAAGAATAACAAAAAAGTTTTTATGGAGCATGCATATCAATATTCATGGATCATACCTTTTGTTCCACTTCCCATTCCTATTTTAATAGGAATGGGACTCCTACTTTTTCCGACGGCAACAAAAAATCTTCGTCGTATGTGGGCTTTTCCCAATATTTTATTGTTAAGTATAGTTATGATTTTTTCGCTCGATCTGTCTATTCAGCAAATAAATGGAAGTTCTATCTATCAATATGTATGGTCTTGGACCATCAATAATGATTTTTCTTTCGAGTTTGGCTACTTTATTGATTCACTTACCTCTATTATGTCAATATTAATCACTACTGTTGGAATTTTTGTTCTTATTTATAGTGACAATTATAT